TGAAAGCTTCTATAAATACAGATACACCCAATACATCGAAACTCATTGCCCATGGATAGAGAAAGACCGTTTCAACATCAAAAACAACAAAAACTAGAGCAAACATATAATAACGGATTCGAAATTGTAACCAAGCGTCGCCCATCGGTTCTATACCCGATTCATAACTAGAAAGTTTCTCCGGCCCTTTCCTAATAGGGGCTAAAATTCCGGAAATGAAAAATGCCAAAATAGGAATAAGACTTGATATTATTAGAAATGCCCAAAAAAGATCATATTCGTAAAGCAAAAACATAGACGCACTCCTATGAACTTGGAAAATATACCGGATTAGTCGATTCGAATTGAAGTTGTCAAGTCACCCATAACCGTTTAGTCAAAACAAGAATTCATTTTGAATTTTAACCAAACCATCTAGTTTCCTTTGTTTATTGCGGGGCATATATACTTTCAAGATTAATCGACTGACTTGACTCGGATCCTATTTCCAGTCTACTTCCCGTCTACTTAATTTTTTTATTTTCTTTAATTGATTTAGTTAGTATAACTCTAACTATTACGCTTAGACAAATTCTCTTGTTTTCACCTAGGATTCTTGCTAAAGAAAGCGACTTCCAAATAAAAAAAGAAGAATTCTATTTGATTTTTTGTTTAAGAATTTCTAACTTCGTATTATTTGAAATTTTTTTTTATAAAAATTATAGATTTCTATTTTTTTTTGTTTTTATCGGGAATTTTTTTTTGTCGTTTTTTTTCTTAGTGATTTAGAATAGAACATCAAATAGAAGATAATGGGTCGGTATTTCAATCTCAGGATTTCGAATATCTTAATCTTAGTGTTGGTATATTCCGTTTATTAGAATCTGGTTGGATTTTTCTCTTGATTGAATACAGAAAAAGAAGACCATTGCCTTTTTGTTGTGCTTCGCTAGGTGTAGGTAAGGTATATGAAGAAAAGGCTTCTTTAAAATTGTTGACAATGAAACTTACCAAAGAGATTTGTTTTTCAACAAACTTTGGTTTGTACACAAATCCATCAGGTTATTCCCTAGATCTATGTGAATTACTCTTGGAGTTTTTCACCGGGCTCGTGTCATGATTTTTACTTCTTAAATTCATTAGACAAGGAGTATCAATAACTTAAACTTTACCCCTTGATTGGGGGTAGGAAATTTGATATAGAATTTCCCTTCGAAGATTAATCACGAAAGGTTTATTTGTTTATCCACGACTGGATAAGTATTGATTCGATCCCTTCAAATGCGTTTTTCTTTCAGTTCTATTCTTCTTTAAATTCAAATGATTCCCGTGAGTGATTTTCACGGAATCATTTGGTTTGGATGAACCCACCGGTCAGTTACAAGCAACAAACAAGAATGAAGAAATGCAAATTATACAATTTTGTATTTCCAATTTTCATTTTATTTTATAGGGCTATACGGACTCGAACCGTAGACCTTCTCGGTAAAACAGATCAAACTTATTATTATCAAAATGATCTGAACTGTTTCAAAGACCCAACATGCATTTTTTTTGCATTGGGCTCTTTCATTAACTGATAGAAATATCAGTCAATCCGCCATATTTTTTCTTAACAGAAAAATAAGATAAGGAGATGGCTCCACGTGCCCTGAGTCATTATTTGGGATTCTGATCCAGGAGCACTACCAAAGTGTTTCAAGGGTGGGATTATCTTGACGTAGGTCTGCCTCTGGCCTAGATCATTTTTAGTTAAATGAAGTCTCTATCGTTCGGCTTAAAAAATAAAATATGAAACTTCATACACCTTAAAGTTCATAGGACGAAAAGAGAGTTTTTGAGGGCCTTGTACTCATTATGCCTAGCATTGAATGTACTGGTATTCACCTTATCAATATCTCAAATCAATGATGGGGTCTGTTTGGTACCTAAAAGGGGCATCCAAATCAGACCAAACCTTTTGTCAGGCTATTGTTCCCTCAAAGTTATGGAGTAAGACATCGATTTCTCAATAAGATCCAATTTTTGGATTGTATGACGGACTCCCCTGAAAACCATTGGCGCGCGTGTAAACGAGGTGCTCTACCAACTGAGCTATAACCCTTACTTAATGCTTGTAATGCATATTTTATCATGTATATAATTTCTTGTCAAGATGAATATTCTATAATCCAACATCCTGAAGTTTTGAGTGGTCTTGCTTAGATTAGTATTGCTTAGAAGTAATATGATATTTATAATCCATCGACGGGATGGGTCCCATTTGGTTGTCTTTGGGGTGAGAAATGACCTACTTAACTCAGCGGTTAGAGTATCGCTTTCATACGGCGGGAGTCATTGGTTCAAATCCAATAGTAGGTAGAACTTATTAGATACCGAATGGTATCTAATAAGGTTTTTTGCCCCATTTCTTTCTATTTTTTTTTTATTTTTGAATTGCGTTGGATCGAAATTGGATTCTGCTTGATTGGATTCGCTCGACAGAATTCAATCAAAATAGGGTTTCGAAACAGAACTTTTT